AACCACCCCACGAATTGGTTATTCCTAAACGAGTCATGAATGGTATAACGAACATACCCTGTCTCCACATTGGATCAAGAACGGGGTCAGAGGGATCAAAAACTGCTAATTCATACAGAGCCATAGAACCGGCCCAACCCGCAACCAGAGCTGTATGCATTATATGGACAGCAAGCAGTCGACCGGGATCATTCAATACAACGGTATGAACACGATACCAAGGCAAACCCATGGAAATACCCCTTTATCAAAGAAAAAAAGACACTATGTAACTTTATTGCATTGGAAAAGGCTAGACTATAACTATATTATGGACCTCCCCAGTTCGGTGGATTATTTCCGCGCAAGGATTCACATTTGTTTGATTCTGTTAGGAATAAAATAATGGAACAATTCCATTCGTAGGAACAAAAAGAAGCAAATTTATTCTATACTCGATAAGTACCAATACGCAATGGGGAAGTTGATACCGTTTTCTATGAGTGAATATGTCCATACTTGTTCATCATTAGAAGGGCCTATTTGTAAGAATTTTCCCTTCTTTTTTATGAATTTTTCGAATCTATGGATAAAATACGATAAAGGACAATATTAGAAAGACAATAAACCAATTGTTATGTTTCCACATCAAAGTGAAATCTAGTATTGAGTTCTTTTTTCTTTCATTTAATGCCTATTGGTGTTCCAAAAATACCTTTTCTAATTCCTGGAGACGAAGAAGCGTCTTGGGTTGACATATAGTGCGACTTGTCAGGTATATTGGGTCATATGGGATTTCCCCGTTCTCTCCCCGTTCGAGATATCCTCTGTTTCGCCCAAGAAAGATAAATTAAATCATCAAAATTTGGAGCGTGAAGTGCAATTAGATCCATTTTTGGGGGGATTCAGACTACTATTATCAATTAGAATAATTTATGGTTAGCTTGGTTGGACGAATAAAATGAAATATCCAGGCTCCGTTTAGAAAAAACCCAATTGGCAATAGATCTATGATTCCTACTTAATATCATAAACGATTCCTAGTTGTAAAGAGATCCTCTTTGTAAATGTAGATCTCAAACTCTTAATCAATCGAGTAATATGCCTGAATACATCAAATATTTGGCAGAAGATATGAGTTGAAAGGGCGAAGTCATAACAAAAAGTGGTAATGGGAGCATTTGTCCTATATGTGCAAATCGCAATCGGGCGGATCTTTACCCGGAGTAGAGCATAAACCTAAAAAGATTAAAGAGGCCCATTCAGGAACAAGAAAATAACATCGTGATTTAAATTGGATCTCGATGAAATAATACATCAATGAGAAGTTAATTCGATAGAATAGATAAGTTTAGTCATTTTTATATATTAAAGGTGTTCAAAGCCAAACCCGTCTTTATTGAAAAATAGAAGAAATTTTTATTAGAAGTCAGAAAGAGCCCGCCATGAAAAAAGAAAGAAGATTGCAATCTACACATTGATTCTTTTTTTCGCCATTTTTTTGCACCATATGCGTTAAAAGGCGCCTGTATGGTTCCTAAGGGATACAATTTTACCCTAAACAACGGACTTTATCGACGAAGACTACTTTTTTTAGGCCAAGCAATTGAGAGCGAGATCTCAAATCAAATTATAGGTCTTATAAAATTTCTCAGTCTTGAGGATCCTACCCAAGATCAGTATTTGTTTATAAACTCTCCCGGCGGATCAATAATAGGTGGACTAGGTATTTATGATATGATGCAATCTGTGAAACCGGATGTACATACACTGGCTCTGGGAATAGTCGCTTCAATGGCATCTTTTATCTTGGTCGGAGGAACAATTACCAAACGTCTAGCATACCCTCACGCTTGGCGCCAATGGGTTTTTTATTTGAGAGAAAAAAGAAGACTATGCCTTCGCCATATGAAATATGAGTATTAAGTAATAATAGCATGGCACTTTGAATTCGATATAAGAAAGTTTTTTTTTTTCAAAACATTAGATTATGTATCGAGGGAGTAGTATGAGATAGGAGGTATTTCCGATTTTATCTATCGGAGTTCAGCGTCACAAACTTTTTTTTCACACTCTTTCATAACATAAATATTGTTAAGAGCCCGTCCCCGTGTGAAAAAAACAAGATTTTTTCTTTATTTAATCAGATCAAAAAGAAACTTTGGGATTGCTGAATCACAGACAAAAAATAATAATATATAAAGCAACGGAGCCATCATAGTATTTTTGAACCCCTTCGAAAAGAAGGGTGGTACTTTGATCATTTACCGATCTGGATCTGGGTCTGATAGATCCTACAGTTTCTCTTTCCTTGATGGAAGGTAAAGGCCCATTTTCGTGTAGAGCCGTATGCAATGCACAAAAGATGCCCGTACGGTTGTTCAATTCTATCTTTTTTCTTCTTTATCTTTCTTTTCTCTTCCCCTTCTGCTTATATGAGAAATATAGGAACCCTTTATTATGTTGTATCATCAGGGTAATGATCCATCAACCCGCCAGTTCTTTTTTTCGGGCACCAACGGGAAACTTTGCCCTGGAAATAGGAGCCATAATACACATGCGTGAAAGCGTCACACGGGCTTATGCACAAAGAACGGGCAAGCCCTTCGCAGTTATATGGGCGGACATGAACAGAGATTTTTTTATGTCAGCAACAGAAACAAAAGCTTATGGAATTGTTGATCTTGTAGCGCAATAGCCCGATTTCGAGCAAATTTGCGATTTGAGATTTTATCTTCTTAACTGAGTTTAATAGAATATTAAACTTAGTTAATAGAATATTAAATACAAGCAATTCATACTCATGCGGTTAGGATCGATCTAAACCAGCCCATTATGTCTATGATTCAACATGCCAACTATTAAACAACTTATTAGAAATACAAGACAGCCAATCAGAAATGTCACAAAATCCCCCGCCCTTCGGGGATGCCCTCAGCGTCGAGGAACGTGTACTAGGGTGTATGTGCGACTCGTTCAGATCATGAGCTGGGACAAAAGAAACCTATTTTTCCAGTATCAATGATCCACCCCTATGAATAGGATAGAATGTAAAAAGGATAGAATGTAAAAACGAATTCCATTCACTACCTAAAAACGAAAAATAAGAAAATCTCTCATATCCCTCTATCATATCCCTCTATTGTGTATGAAATTTATGGTTTCCATTGGTGCAAACCCAATCATCTCAATTTAAGATTAAGATGAGAAGCAATTCTCCATTGGTAGCAAATGATTATTCATTAAGCGGAGGAAATCTTAGTTAAAAAACAGAAAGATTATGCCCCTTGCAAGAACGGACTAACATGGTCAGCTACCCAGCCAACCTTCATAATAAAATACCGTTACTGTATAGGTAGATCTCGTTGTGAAAGACCTATTACTGGATAATTCATGGGTAGAGCCAAAGAATGTGAACTATACAAGTTACCAATAAGATTGATTCAATTAAGTATTAAGTAAAGGCTCCGGTGTATAGAGAAGACCTCACCGTTTAAGAAGTAACCATAGAAACGATGGAATCCACTATTTCTTTATCCATTTCTATTTATTTTTTATTGACTCTATTTTTGATACCTAATAGAATACAACTTCTTATTTCTAAGTGAAATGCCTAGAAAAAGAAAAAATTGTGGTTGGGAAGGTTATAGTAGCCAAAGCCATTGGAATTTTTAGTTTATACATTGGAAAATCTGTTTTGTTATTAATAGACTAGAAAGGGGACAAAGAATAACTGAAAGAAGGGAAATCCATTCGGTATTCGTCAAAGTTTCATTTATTCAATGACCAGAACTAAACGGGGATATACAGCTCGGAGACGTAGAACAAAAGTGCGTTCCTTTGTATCAGGCTTTCGAGGGGCTCATTCAAGACTTACTCGAACAATCAGTCAACAGGAAATAAGAGCTTTGGATTCGGCACATCGGGATAGGGATAGGAAAAAGAGAAATTTTCGTCGTTTGTGGATCACTCGAATAAACGCAGTAATTCGCGAAATGGGTGTATCCTATAGTTATAGTAGATTAATACACGATCTGTACAAGAAACAGTTGTTTCTTAATCGTAAAATACTTGCACAAATAGCTATCTCAAATAAGAATTCCATTTCTATTATTTCTAATGAGATCGTAAAAAAGGTAGATTGGAAAGAATCCGCAGGAATAATTTAAACAGAGTTCCCCGGAGAATGAACTCCGGGAGGGTAGAGTCAAAATGGATAATTGATAGAATATGATAAAATATGAGAAAGGAGTCAAAATGAATGAACACACTCAATAAAAAAAAGATTTCTTCTTCCCCAATTCTTTTTTTCTTACGGCACGATAATCAAATCTAGATGCTCGAGTTTTTCGAGCAAAACCTCAATCTGCCTTTGAGTTCGGATTGGAATTTTGATTCAAGTAAAGAAAGAGTAAGTCTATTTCTTTCTGGTTCTAAGACCCGTAGGTCTAGCGGTCGACTCGGTTCTTTTAAATTGTTTCTCATTATTTTTAAATCGTTTCTCATTATTTTTAAATTGTTTCTCATTATTTTTAAATCGTTTCTCATTATTTTTAAATTGTTTCTCATTATTTTTAAATCGTTTCTCATTATTTTTAAATCGTTTCTGATTATTTTTAAATCGTTTCTGATTATTTTTAAATTGTTTCTCCTTATTTTTAAATCGTTTCTCATTATTAAGAAAAGGTAACGAAGATAAAATACGAGCTTGTTTTATAGCAATAGTAATAAATCGTTGTTGTTTCAAGGTCAATCTATTCACTCGTCGAGATAAAATTTTTCCTTGTTCACTAATAAATCGACTAATTAAACTCATGTTTCTATACTCAATTCGATCCCCCGATTGGATTGGGGGCAAACGCCTACGAAAAGATCGCTTGGATTTCAGAAAGGGTCGCTTGGATTTCAGAAAGGGTCGCTTGGATTTCAGAAAGGGTCGCTTGGATTTATACATGGTTTGCTTAGTTTATTCCTTATCCCAAAAATCCTATTTCGGTCGAATCTAAAATGAATTTGAATTTTAGAAAAGAGGAAATAAATAGGATTTGGTTTGTTTATATTTATATATGTTATATATAATGTCATTTTTCCCCTTCCTTGAAAGGGCCACACGCACGGTTCGATCTATTTCTTTATCTCCCCATGAATCGTATGTTTGTAACAATAGGAACAGAATTTTCTCAATTCCAATCGATTGGGCGTATTGTGCTGGTTCTTTTGAGTCATATATCTGGAAATGCCCGTTGATACCTTATTAACACCATTTCGGACACAACTGGTACATTCCAAAATAACCGTTATTCGGACATCTTTACTCTTGGCCATGAACCTCCCTTGGATTTTTGATTGACTCAACGCTTCTATTTTCAATCCGAAACGAAGAAGAAGAAGAAAGGAAAGAAAAAATAGAAGTGACTAACTTGAAATTCAATTATGAAAGATTTCGCTGCAATCAATATCAATACTCAATTATAGTAAATAATATACAACTACTGAAAAACTATCTTTCAAATCAGAGTACAATAAGAATATTTCATTCAAATCAGAGTACAATAAGAATATTTCATTATTGAATTCGAACTTGAATTCGAGTCTCGCAGTTGGCGAATCCACTTTTATTCTTTCTCTTTCCTCCCTTATTCTAAACAAACAAAAAAGGGAAAAAAGAGAAAAGAGGAAGAGAAAATCACAGCTATTTAATTATAGCTCTAATCTTCGTTATTCCTTCCGATATCAATAACTAGAATGAAAAAAAGGGGAATGTCAGCGCATCCGGGAAAAAACGATTAATCTCTATCAATAGACCTGCTAAAGACCCGAACCATAAAGTACTTAGTACCGGTGCCACGGAGAGATATGTTTTTAGATCTCGCATTGAAAAACCTCCTTCTTTTATTTATTGGAATACATATTTTATTGGAGTAGAGATATAGTAATACATATATGATCAGATGCATATGAGGTTAAGGACCACTTATAGTTATAGTTGTCCACGGAATTCCTAATTCAAATGGAAGGGTACAGTGATCCGGTAAATAAGGTTTTCTTTTTCTTAAAACGGAAAAAATGCATCCCCAAGCATTCCCGAAAAAGACTCGTTTATTTTTACGATGGATTCCATTCCGTATTTCATATGTATATAAGTCTTTTACTATTATATATATAATATAGATATTATCTATCTAATATATTCAATATTCTTTATATATATATTCAATTTGAAATTAAATGAGACCAAAAAGACGAAATGGCCAGATAAATTGTATATAGCAACGGGGGAGCAATATGGAAAACAAGACAGAAATTCTCTACAATGACATTATAGACCAAGGGAAGGGATGTGGCGCAGCTTGGTAGCGCGTTTGTTTTGGGTACAAAATGTCACAGGTTCAAATCCTGTCATCCCTACCTATTACTTCTCCTTTGAGCAGTAAGGAGGGATTAATATTAATTGAGATCAATTCAAATTGGGCATCTATAATCTTTTCTTTCATTTTTATCATACTATTTTTATCCTACTATATAGTCATAGAAGATGTATTGGAGTTACAAAAAAATCCTTTCGTTCCAGTCTTATCTTTTCTGATAAGAAAGCGCTCTTAGTTCAGTTCGGTAGAACGCGGGTCTCCAAAACCCGATGTCGTAGGTTCAAATCCTACAGAGCGTGATTCCGTTCTTCTTAGATCAAATTAGACCGAAACAGCTTTACTAACTTGAGCAGCAATCTGAATTTGACCTCCTGTGTATTAAAGAAAGGAGGAGGTCAATCAAAATGTGAAAGAGATGTTAATTAATCAAAGGTCCAACTGATCGCCACGCCTGTATTGTAAATATGCAGTTACGAATAATCCAGCTAAAGTAATAGGAATTAGACCTAACACGATTCCAAATAGAAAAACTTCAATCATTTCAATTTGTTTGAAAGGGGAAAAAGGAGGTAATATCTATACCTAAATATTAATCCGAATTACCATTGAATCTCAATGACCAAGAATTGTCAATTGACATAGTACATAATTATAGAATACAGGGAATCTCTCAGAAAGATTTCTTTTTATGAATTGTGAATTTCAAATATGAATTTTAAATAAGTCGTATCTTGCTCAGACCAATAAATAGAACTGAGGCTATAGTTAAAGCCGCTAGTAGAAAACCGAAATAACTAGTTATAGTAGGCATGAAGAAGCTAAATGAAATATATTTTTTTGATACATATGTTTATCAAAAAGCACTTACCTAAGTTTCCATTTTTGCAAAATAAGAGATAAGCAAAAATACCAATACAAAGAATAAGTTCAATTGAAAGTTTTTGATTCCTCTATCATTATAGACAGCACTAACAAAGATAAAGTGGCAGGTGTATAAAAAGAAATGGATTCATCATCTGTGACATCTACCCCTCCCGCGATTCCAATCAACGAATTCATTGAGTAACTCTTGGATAAACTAAGATAAACTATAAACTAAACTTATAAACTAATAAAAACAGTTGGGTTGTGTAACTTCATTCAAAACTAAACA